GGTTCCATACGATATCCGCGATCTCTCTTGATTTGTAATCCAATACACAAATCAATTGGTTCCGTCAGGTTAGCTATATGTTGTGTCGTGTCAACTATTTCTACGGAAGGTGGTGAGATGATATCTTGAGCGGTTACGTATCTAGGACCCCTTACGCAAATCGACGCGTCTCTAACTCCATAGAGATTACTTCTCAATACAATTTCTTTCAAATTTTGTAAGATTTCATGTACTGATTCCTCAATACCTACTATCGTAGAATATTCATGTGGCACCTTCTTAGATTTTGCACGTGTGATACATGTTCCTTCTATTTCTCCAAGTAAGGCCCTTCGCATGGCAATACCGATGGTATCAGCTTGACCTTTCATAAGTGGTGACAGAATGAAACGACCATAATAAAGACGCTTACTGTCTACTCTTGATTCAACACACTTCCACTGTAGTGTTCGAGTGGATCCTGCTACTTCCTCTCGAACCATACTATACTAGTATTATTATTTGATCATTTATTTCTCTTGAAATCGGTTTAATTCTTATTTCTACACACGTCTTTTTTTAGGAGGTCGACATCCATTATGTGGCATAGGTGTTACATCACGTACGAAGCTTAATAATATACCACTTCTACGAATGGCTCGTAATGCTGCATCTCTTCCGAGACCAGGACCCTTTATCATAACTTCTGCTCGTTGCATACCCTGATCAACCACTGTACGAATAGCATTTACCGCTGTGGCTTGAGCAGCATAAGGTGTTCCTCTTCTTGTGCCTTTGAATCCAGAAGTACCGGCGGAGGCCCAAGAAACTACCCGACCTCGTACATCTGTAACAGTTATAATGGTATTGTTGAAACTCGCTTGAACATGAATAACGCCTTTTGGTATTCTACGTCCATTCTTACGTGAACCAATACGCCCATTCCTACGTGAACCAATTCTTGGTATAGCTTTTGTCATATTTTATCATCTCATATTTATGAGTCAGAAATATACAAAAAGAAAAGATGCGGAGATATCCATTTCATGTTAAAACAGATCCTTTACCTTATTTTTACATATTTTATTTTGGAATTTTGGAAAGTAAAGTTCTTTTTTAGAAGAATTACCCTTGTCTCTGTTTATGTTTCGGATTGGAACAAATCACTATAATTCGTCCACGCCTGCGAATCAGTCGACATTTTTCACAAATTTTACGAACGGAAGCCCTTATTTTCATATTTTTTATTCCTTACCTTAATTCTGAATCCACTTCTTGGAAGAGAATAAGTCTCTTGAATTTTTTTTGAACTTCGAATTGTATACCCATGGTTAAAAAAATAACCTAATCGTTCGAATCTTTGTTGCGAAGTCGATAAATTATACGTCCCCTGGTTGAATCATAACGACTTACTTCAATTTTTACTCTATCTCCCGGTAGTATCCGTATAAAACTGCGGCGGATCCTCCCTGAAACATATCCTAGAATTAGATCTTCATTATCTAAACAGACCCGGAACATACCGTTGGGAAGTGATTCAGTAATTAAACCCTCATGAATCAATTTTTGTTCTTTCATTCCAGGTAACCTCCTTGAAGTATCAACTAATGGAGGAAGAGTTATATAACTCACTTTTCCTCTCTATTTTACAAATAGGAAGTTAGAGATCAAATTCGGATACCAGAGGTGGAAGATTACCATATATAACACAAAATTTCTCCTCCAATTCTTTCTAGTCGAGCTTCTCGATCTGTTATTATACCTCGAGAAGTAGAAAGAATTACAATTCCCATTCCACCTAAAATCTTAGGAATTCGTTGATAGTTGGAATAAATTCGTAAGCCGGGCCGGCTGATACGCTTTAAAATGGTTCTAGTTTTATATATTCCTTTTCTGGTTCTGGTTTTTCTATGTCGCAGAGTTGAAACCAAGAAATATTTGTTACTCTCCTGATGTTTCCGAACGTTTTCAATAAAACCTTCTCGTAGAAGTATTTTAACAATGTTTTCGGTGATATTTGTAGATGCTATTCGAACCCTTCCTTTTTTATCCGTGTCAGCATTTCTTATAGAAGTTATTAGATCGGCAATAGTGTCCCTACCCATGACGAACTAGAATTATAGGTTCCTCCTAATTTTGATATAATCAACATGTTTCCTTTTTTTTTTATTATTATAAAGTATATACGTGAGACACAATCTACTAATTTGATCTATTTGATCTATTTCAGATACCCTACTATATCATAGTCTCATCTACTACTATTTATAATACTTCGGGAGCTAATGAAACTATTTTAGTAAAATTTAACTGTCTCAATTCTCGAGCGATCGCACCAAAAACTCGAGTTCCTTTTGGATTTCCTTCTTGATCAATGACAACTGCAGCATTGTCGTCATATCGTATTATCATACCGTTTTCACGTTTGAGTTCTTTACATGTACGTACAATTACAGCTCTAATTACTTCTGATCTTTCTAGAGGCATATTGGGAACTGCTTCTTTGATTACAGCAACAATAACATCACCAATATGAGCATATTGGTGATTACCAGCTCCTATGATTCGAATACACATCAATTTTCGAGCTCCGCTGTTATCCGCTACATTCAAAAGGGTCTGAGGTTGAATCATATCATTTTTATTTCAATCTGTTATTTCAATGCAAAAGTATGAAAGAAAAAAAAGAAATATTGTCCGTCCAGAAATAAATAAACCTGCGGTTGTTTTTTCATCCCCAATACCCCTTTTTGTTTAGTTCTACATCTCTATCCTGAAATAAGAAATTGAGTTCGTATAGGCATTTTGCGCGCAGCTATTGAGATAGCTGCTCTAGCTACAGTTTCTGATACTCCACCCATTTCATAAAGTATTCGACCCCGTTTAACAACGGATACCCAATATTCAGGGGATCCCTTCCCCGAACCCATACGTGTTTCCGCGGGTCTTACTGTAACAGGTTTGTCGGGAAATATACGTACCCATATTTTTCCACCACGACGCACATATCGTGTCATTGCTCTTCGCCCTGCTTCTATTTGTCTAGCTGTAATCCAAGCAGGTTCAAGTGCCTGAAGAGCGTATCTGCCGAAACAAATATGATTGCCTCGACAAGATATTCCTTTCATTCTTCCTCTATGCTGTTTACGAAATCTGGTTCTTTTGGGGTTATAGTCGATGGTTGTTTCTTAATTCCATCTCTACTGCAGAACCGGACATGAGAGTTTCTTCTCATCCAGCTCCTCGCGAATGAAAGGATTCAAATTCAATAATATTATAGATACACATTAATAGATACACATTAATAGGTACACATTAATAGATAATACACCAAGTAATGGCTTTTATTGATATTTAATTTCTTACATAAGAAGGAAGATGTAGATACAAGATATACAATACAGCTAGACGTGTGTGTACATTTATGTATCTTTATAGATAATGTAATGTTTCTCTTTTTTATTTTTATAACATAATGAATCCTTTCCTTATTTTTTTTTACCTCTATCGAATTATGACAAAAGATTGTAATCCAATAAATAGAGGTTTCGCGGGCGAATATTTACTCTTTCCTGTTTCATTCGAAGGTTCAATTCATAACCTCTCATAATAAATCAATTTTTTCTTGGTCCGTTCCGCCATCCCACCCAATGAATTATTAGGATTCGTTTTCAATAGAAGCCTATGCAGTCACAGGTTCTGTCGTTCCCATAGCTTCTCCATTAATGGTTAGGTCCGAACTTTGCAATGGAGCTTCCAACAAAATTCGTTCCCAAGTCAATTTCCTCAGTTTTTATTAACCTGAAGGCTCTTTATTATTTTATTCTATTTTTAATTATTTCATTTTTTAATTCTTATATTTATAATTATCTTATCAGTATTGATTATCAGTATTGATGCTTTATCACACTGCCTTTTATGACGTGATTCATAGACCATACATATTGGAATCATATATCATTGATATTTTTGTTCTTTCTTTCTATCATCCTTCCATTTATCCACATCCCTTTATTTATTTTTTTTTTTTGCTTTACAACCCATAATCAGATCTATTTTTTGTTGAAAGAATTTCAGTTGCTACAACCATATGATAGATCCACTCATTCATATAGTGACTGTTTCTTGGGATCTCGACAATACGAAGCAATAAGTTGGTTATTAGTTTATTTTATATAATTACAAAGTTTATAGCAGGGGTCAGTTTATTTTTTTTTGAATCCCAACTTGAAACTATAAAGAAAAAACTAACGAGTCACACACTAAGCATAGCAATTTTACCAAATGATCAATCGAATTTTTATTTAACCTTATAGAATTAGAATTGTTCATTTTTTTATTTTTAACGAAAAAAGAATGAAAGAGTTTGTCATTTTTTGTTTTATCACTGGACAGAATGGGAAGACAAGGTTGATTATTCCTCGTCTACAAATATCCAAATTTTTATACCTAATACTCCATAAATAGTTCGAATTGTATAGGAACAATGATCAATTTTAGCGCGAATTGTTTGTAGGGGAACTCTACCCTCTCTGATCCATTCAACACGTGCAATTTCTTTTCCGTCGATACGGCCTGCTATTTGCACTTGAATTCCTTTTGTATCCGTTTGTTCAGTTAATTCAATAGCTTTTTTCATTGCTTTTCGAAACGAAACTCTATTTTTTAATTGTAAAGCTATATATTCTGCAAGAATATTAGGTTGTCCATAAGGTTTTTCAACTCTTGTGATAGCAATGTTGAGTCTCCGGTTTACAGAATGAAACTCCTTTTGTACATTCATCTGTAATTCTTCGATTCCTCGTGTTTGCCCCTCTATTAATAAATTTGGGAATCCAATATAGATTATGACTTGGATCAAATCGATTTTTTTTTGAATTGTTATACGTGCAATTCCTTCGAAACCTGAGGATATTTTCCTATTTTTTTGTACATAGTTCTTGATACAATTCCGTATTTTTGCATCTTCCTGTAGGCCCCCCGAATAATTTTTTGGTTGTGCGAACCAAAAGGAATGATGA